TTTCGATACAATCAAATAGAAAGCCCCAAGGGCTCCATATTCTAGGAGCCCAAACTATGTGATTGAATAAATCCTCTTCTATCTGTTGCGGGTCGAGGGCTCCTTCTCCTTCTTCAAACTCCGATTCGTCTTTTTCATAGATAAATCTCTGATCAACGATAGAACAAGATCCATTTTGCATCATATCTAAGAGGTTCCTTGGTTCGGGCCGAAGAAGCAATGTCACTCGATCATTATCAAACTGACTGCAATCTTTTTCTGATCCCGCCAGAGCGCCTTCTCCTTCTAATAGGCCATGAACTAGATCAGAATCATTCTCAACGAGTCCATAAGAAGTGATCCCATTTTTTTCATCGGGTCCGGGTAGAGACCAAAGGTCTTGAGCGACCGATCCGGCAGAACAACTCAAAAGATAAAGAAGTGTCGTTAATTTCTTCATGCTCATTCCAAGTTCGAAATACCATTTGTACAAATAAGAATCCCCTTCATTACATGATTTCTTCTTCATATAGATAGATATAGGATCTATGGGGCAATTACTTAGAAGTACATTTTGTGCAACAGCCCTTCCTATCTGATAGAAAAGGATCCCATGATCCTGAACCGATCTTACCTGGGATCGCAAATCCCAAGTTTGCCTATGAAGAGCAGATCTAATTGTATTATTGTCTATAATTGATTTCTTCTGTGTAATACTAATCGATAGGGCCTCATTGGTAAGTGCTACAAGATCTCGTGCATTGGAACCCATGGTTATGGACCCGAGTCCATTAGTCTGGAACATTTTCTTTTCCAAGTGAAATCCCCTAGTATATGAAAGGGTGAAAAAGCGCTTTCGTTGTTGTGGAATAAGAAGCCTTCGTATCTTAATGCATGTATTTAATTTATTCGGAGCTATTAGAGCGGGATCCACTTTTTGGGGAATATGAGTCGAAGCAATAACAAGAATATTTCTAGCGGACCACCTGTCACAATCCCTGGAGAGATGGTTCACTAATAGACCGAGGGATAAGTAATTCGACTCATTCACATCCAGATCATGAATGTTTGGAATCCATATTATGCAAGGAGACATTGCTTTTGCAAATTCGAATTGAAGGGTGATATAAAATCGGTCTATTTCTGGCATCATATCCATAGTTAGCGCATTCATCACAGTTAGCAGCTCCAGCTCCGTATCAAGGTCACGATGGATATCGTCACCAGCATCGATATCGTCACTAGCATCGATATCGTCACTAGCATCGATATCGTCACTAGCATCAATATCGTCAATATCGGAATCATCAATAAGAAAACCTTTAGGCTTGTTATCCAGGAACTTGTTCAGAAATACCGTAATGAAAGGAACATAGGAGTTTGTCGCTAGGTATTTGACCAAATAGGATCGTCCAGTTCCTATAGAACCTATCACTAAAATACCCCTAGAGGGGGATAGGGCTAAGCGGAGCGAAAAGGGTTTTCCATGAGATGGGAAATGAAAACTATTAGCCCCACACGAGGTTTGTGAATAAGTGATTGTCTGATACTGAGCAAGGAATATCCGTCTTTCTGCTAAAGAAGATGTATTGAACTCATAATTCATTAGACACTTTTTATGAATGTCAACTAAATATCGTAAGTAAATTGCTCCCGGTTGTTCAATCATTTGATAACCAGAGTCATTCTTTGATAAATGATCGCTATGAGTTAGACTCAATAGAATTTGATCAATCCTTTTTTCTGTCGTTAAGGTGGAGAACTGAACCAAGAATTCTCTTTCTTCATCATCAATCGAATCACTGTTCGCGACCCAGGATTCTATTTTATCATCAATCCAATCACCGTTCACGTTTTTTCTTTTTCTTATCAATGAATAGATCTCTTTACTTGTATGACTTAGATGTCTCGTATTTCTCGAAAAAGCGATTCGATTGGTGGGATTTGGTATGGTACTTATGAGATCAATGAGATTGATATTCAAATATTTCTTCTTAGAACGTATTGATTTGACCCCAGAAGCGGAACCACCACCCAATAGCATGTTACCGCCAGAAGCAGAACCCCGCATTTCTTCTAGAGAATCCCCTAATTGTTCCAGAGCAACTAGAAAGAGATTCTTTAACCAGAACAGTTCAGATGTAGGATACCTATCCAGAAGTTTTCGCAACTCAATCATGTATGATGGAATCATCAAAGATTTGACCTTTTCGAACTCTGTCTGTAACTCACTAGAGGCTCGGGAAACAAAGAGAAGATGTGTACGAACGAGATATCCAGCAACAAGAAGAAGGAAAAGGATTGAATAGAGGAACTCCCGAACATTTGGCGATCTCGGATGTGTCGATATCAATGGTGACTCATTATTTCGATGAATCATTTCTTCGGACAGAAGAAGATTATGTAAACACTTTCTCGAAATCTCACTTATCAGATTCCATTGTGGAAGACACCATTTTTTCTGAAGAATTCGCCATGATATATCTGATCCATACATAATATCATGAAAAATGGATACAAA